AACATGGAAGTACTGAAAAAACTCATATAAGCAAAAAATCTCAAATATGCTTGATCATGGGCCATATAATTATCACTATAAATAAGAACCATAATTCCAACGGTAGTGATTAATATTGACATAATAGAAGTAAGCGGATCTATCAAATAGCCGAATTCTAAAGAAAAATCGTTAGTAATGATCCAAGACCATACATATTGATAGCTAGAATTGCTATTTATTTGCTGAATAGACAGATTCATTGAAAAAATCATGACTATACTTAACAATAAAACACTATGAAAAGCCCACATGCGACGAAAATTTTTTGTTGCCGTCGGAAAAAGAAGAAGCCCCACCCCTATTAATATAGGAACGGGAAGTGGGATGAAAGGTATGAGCCACCCGTGTTGATATGTCTGTTGCATAAAAAGCTTTTTGAATTATGAATTTCCTAATTTTTTGTTTCCGATTGACCGGATCTTACCTCTTTGAAAGGAGTCAATAAAAGTCAAGATATGGACCAAGTTAAACTAATTTAAATAGAAATGTAGAAGCTTTTCTTCTTACTTTACTTATTCTTACTTATTCTTAACTTATTATTTCTTTTCTTTTTTATTTTTATAAATCCTTCAAATATTCAATTCAAATCCAGAAGTTACATTTGGTCAAATGATATAAAACAGAGTCGTTCCTCATTTTTTTCCAATTTGAAAATTCAACCTACCCCATTTAACCGGTTAATAAAAAAGAAAATGAAAATGGAAGGTTGGATTATTTATTTTTTTTTTTATTATTATTATTAAGATTTTATTCGATTTCTATGGTGCAGCGGATTCTATAGATATAGACTTTAATGAGAAAGAATATCAAATAAAGATACTAATCAATCGAATGAATAAAAACGATTTTACGGCTTTACGGCCATTCTATGGAATAAAAAAGTTTGAAAAAAAAAAATCACATATCTTAGTCTTTCTCTATTTCTAGTATTTAGAGTCCGCCAAATATTATTTTTTTGATTTATTGATGCGATTTTCATATATCCCCCCCCGGCTTTCTTTTTTTCTGAAAAGAATATTAATTCAAGAATAAGAAAAAATAGAATCAAATAAAAAGTTAAAAAGTAAAGAAGGATTTGGTTTGAACAATAGATGTCTTTCACATCCAACTAGAACAATAAGTAATCCTTTTTATCTTAAATGGCCGTTCCAAAAAAACGCATTTCTACATCAAAAAAGCGTATTCGGAAAAATATTTGGAAAAGGAAGGGATATTGGACAGCGTTAAAAGCTTTTTCGTTAGGAAAATCTCTTTCTACAGGAAATTCAAAAAGTTTTTTTGTGCAACAAACAAATAAGTAATTCCAAATTTCAATAATCTGAATCGACTCGAAAAATGAAATTGACCCATTTCCTATTTGCTACAAAATTTGGAATTTCCACTATCTAGTGAGTTAAGCTAATCAATATGAAATGGCACCCAGTTCCCTCTTTTATATTTTAAAAATAACAATTTAGCTTTTTACTGAATTCTAAAAATAGAATACTTTCTTTGTTGACAAACGCATAAATACAAGATAAAAAGGAGTTTATCCTTCTTTTTTTAGTAGATTTTCTCATTTACAAGATGGGGAGGTTTTTCCCCATCGAACTATTTGTTAGAGTTACGATAATAAAATTTTTTATTTTTCTCCCCTTTTCTATCTATAAAAAGGGGTAATTTTTGAATTTCATTTTTATTGAAAGTAATAGATTCGATTTAACGTTACTTAACTTTTACTTTTTTATATTTCTATGAATTACTAGAATTAATTACTATATTTAGTATATAGAATATATTCCCCATGGATTTCCTCCAATTAAATCAAGACTTTAGTGAGAATATTCTAGTGAGAATATTCTGAATATTCTGTATGAATAATGTGTCAATTTTCAGTACCCTCGCCCTTCTATTTTTATCTTCATAGAAAAAAATGAAAAAAAAATGCATTGGTAAATTTCTGAAATTCAATAAATGAGAAAAAGTTCATTAAAAAATGAAAACAAAAATATTTTTTAGGGTAGAACTTTCTAGTTACAAGAGTTCAATTCTAGGAGAACAGAAAATACACGAAAAACCCCAAGACGCTAAGGCCCTAAACTGAAATAACGAACTTTCAAATCCCTATTATTATTTTCTTTTTTTTTTATTGTTCAGAAAAATTTCAAATTACTCAAAAAAATTCAAATTCAAAAAAAAAAAAAAAAAGAAAAAATATTGCACTGAATTGGCTTCTTCAATCTCGACGATTGTTCATTCATAAGCTATTATAAGTTCAAGACAAGCCGCTATGGTGAAATTGGTAGACACGCTGCTCTTAGGAAGCAGTGCTAGAGCATCTCGGTTCGAGTCCGAGTGGCGGCATGTCATCTTCTAAAAAAGAGAAATAGATCCTATAATGAATTCAACTCCCGATTTCTATTTAAGAGACTCCTCTTTTTTATGATATTTTCAACCTTAGAGCATATATTAACTCATATTTCCCTTTCCGTTGTTTCAATCGTAATTACAATTCGTTTAATAACCTTTTTTTGCGTAGATGAAATCGTACAACTGTACGATTCATCCGAAAAGGGTCTGATAGTTGGTTTTTTCTGTATAACAGGATTATTAGTTACGCGTTGGATTTATTCGGGTCATTTTCCACTAAGTGATTTATATGAATCATTAATCTTCCTTTCATGGGGTTTCTCCCTTATTCATATAGTTCCGTATTTCAAACAAAATCCAAATTATTTAAGCATAATAACCGGTTCAAGCGCTATTTTTACCCAGGGCTTTGCTACTTCCGGACTTTTAACTCAAATACACCAATCTTCAATATTAGTACCCGCTCTTCAATCCGAGTGGTTAATAATGCACGTAACTATGATGATATTGGGCTATGCATCCCTTTTATGTGGATCATTATTATCAGTAGCGCTTGTAGTCATTACATTTCGAAAAAACAGAAAGATTCTTTGCAAAAGTACTCTTTTATTAAAAGAGTCGTTTTTCGTTGGTGAAATTGAATACATGAATAAAAGAAGCAATCTTTTACAAACTACTTCTTTTTTTTCGAGTAAGAATTATTACAGATCTCAATTAATTCAACAATTGGATTATTGGAGTTATCGGATTATTAGTCTAGGGTTTTTATTTTTAACCATAGGTATTCTGTCAGGAGCAGTATGGGCTAACGAAGCTTGGGGATCCTATTGGAATTGGGATCCAAAAGAAACTTGGGCATTTATTACTTGGATCGTATTCGCGATTTATTTACATACTCGAACAAACCTAAACCCGCAAGGTGCAAATTCGGCAATTGTAGCGTCTATAGGCTTTCTTATAATTTGGATATGCTATTTTGGGGTTAATCTATTAGGACACGGGCTACATAGTTATGGTTCGTTTACATTAACATCTAATTGAATTCAAGAAAGTATTTTACGAACACAACACACTCACATTACAGTACATATAAAAAATTTTAGGTGAATGGGCACGAACCGTGTGAATCAAATATTGTATTGATTCACATGGTTCGTGCCCATATGGGGTTCAAATTCATTTTTTTTAGCTTTACTTATAAATTTGTAAATTTGCGAGAAGAAAAAGTTCTCTTTTTTCATTCTACAACTTTTTCATTGTAAAGTGAAAGGTTTTAAAATCATAATGAATAGCAAAACTATTTAGAAAAAGAATTAGATAGGATCACTTCAACCTTCTCAACCGATAGTGAAAGAGCGAAATCGGGGTACATACCAATACCTACTACGGGTAAAAAGAGAGAAATCGAAAGAAATAACTCTCGCGGTCCAGAATCAAAAAAATAAGAGTTTGGAACGTTAAAAAGCTTATATCCATAGAACATCTGACGTGACATAGATAATGAATAAATAGGAGTTAATATCATTCCAATTGCCATTACAAAAGTAATTAGTATTTTTGGCATTAAAAAATATTTGTGACTGGTAATTATTCCAAAAAATACTATCAATTCAGCAACAAAGCCGCTCATACCCGGTAATGCAAGGGAAGCCAACGCAAAGCTACTAAACATCGTGAATATTTTTGGCATTGTGATAGCTATTCCGCCCATTTCGTCAAGATAAAGAAGGCGTGTTCTATCATAAGTTGTCCCCGCCAAGAAAAAAAGTGCAGCACCAATAAATCCATGAGAGATTATTTGTAAAAGAGCTCCGTTGAGTCCTATATCAGTTATAGAACCAATTCCGATAATTAGGAAACCCATATGAGATACAGAAGAATAGGCTATTCTTTTTTTTAAATTCCGTTGGCCAAGAGATGTTGAAGCTGCATAAATGATTTGGATTGCACCTACTGTCACTAACCAAGGGGAAAATAGATAATGGGCGTGAGATAATAATTCTATATTGATCCGAGCCAGCCCATACGCTCCCATTTTTAATAAGATTCCGGCTAGAAGCATACAAGTACTGTAATGCGCTTCTCCGTGGGTATCTGGTAACCATGTATGTAGGGGTATAATCGGCGATTTGACAGCAAAAGCAATAAAAAACCCAATATAAAATATTATTTCTAAGACCGCAGGATACGACTGATTAGCCGATGTTTCAAAATTTAATGTTGGTTCATTAGAACCATATAAACCTATACCCAGAACTCCCATTAGGAGAAAAATGGAGCCCCCTGCCGTGTACAAAATAAATTTTGTAGCCGAGTACAGACGTTTCTTTCCCCCCCACATGGATAGAAGTAGATAAACGGGAATTAATTCTAACTCCCACATGATAAAAAAAAGTAAAAGGTTGCGGGAAGAAAATGATCCTATTTGACCACTGTACATTGCTAACATCAGGAAATTAAATAATCGAGAATCTCGAGTAACAGGCCAAGCCGATAAAGTAGCTAAGGTGGTGATGAATCCCGTTAGTAAAATGGGTCCTATAGAAAGTCCATCTATTCCCAATCTCCAATGGAAATCAAAAAAGCGGATCCATTTATAATCCTCCAATAGTTGGATTAATGGATCGTCCGGTTGGAAATGATAACAGAATGTATAGACCGTTAGAAGGAGTTCTAAAATACATATACATGTAGTATACCACCGAACGACCCTATTTCCCCTATGGGGGAGAAAGAAAATTAAGGAACCCGCAGATATTGGCAAAACTACAATTATTGTTAACCAAGGAAAATAATTCGTGGTAAAGACAAGATGCGCTTGGACCAGAAAAACCCGTGCTCAAGATATTTTTATTTTTGAGCACGGGTCTTGTCGGTAAAAAAAAAAAAAAGAAAATGGATTCAAGTAGAGTTTATTGGAACGTATCAATAAGCTAGACCCATACTGCGAGTTGTTTCAGCCCCTAAATAAACCCGAACACTCAAGAAATCCGTTGGACAGGCGGATTCACATCTTTTACAACCAACGCAGTCTTCCGTTCTTGGAGCCGAAGCAATTTGTTTAGCTTTACACCCGTCCCAGGGTATCATTTCTAATACATCGGTCGGGCAGGCTCGGACACATTGAGTACATCCTATACATGTATCATAAATCTTTACTGAATGTGACATTGGATCTATACATTTTTAAACGTCATAAATTTTCGACCTAGTAAGCTTAGAAACTAATCCTATATTTAGATACTTTAGATACCAGGTAAATCAACAAGTTATCAGAACTTTTCTAATCAATTGACTTCTGGACTGCTTTATTATAAAAGGAAGGGCCAAAATACTTTGATTTCTTATGTTTTTTTTTGCAGAGAAGATTATACCTTAAATTCTAATATTCCTAAAGAAATTTGAATTCCTATGATTAATACTACTTATTCAATAAATTCGATTGGTTAATACGAGTTGATTTTCGATTACGATAAATTGATGAAACAATGGCCAGCCCGATGGCTGCTTCAGCGGCTGCAATGGCTATAACAAAAATTGAGAAAATATCTCCCCTTAATTGACGATTATCAAAAAAATCAGAAAATGTTACAAAATTGATATTAACTGCATTCAATATAAGTTCAAGACACATAAGGGCTCTAACCATATTTCGACTTGTGATCAATCCATAGATACCGATAGAAAATAAATAGGCACTCAAAACAAGTACATGTTCGAGCATCATTAAGCAACTCCTTAGCAATCTCATTCATTTCAATCTAAATAACAATTCAATTGATTTGATTGAATCACATATAACAAGCATGGAATATTTTAATTGCTGATTCTTTATTGACGAGCTACAGCAATTGCACCTATTAAAGCAACTAAAAGAATTATTGAAATGAGTTCAAATGGAAGAAAAAAATCCGTTGATAAATGAATTCCAATTTGTTGACTATTGCTTATCAAATCTTGTTCTAGAACCTGGTTTGGTCTTGTAGTCCAAATAATCCCGTACCATGACGTATCTGGAATAGTAGTAATTAGTGAAATAAAAAGACTTGTACAAACCACCGAAGTAACCCCATCCCCAACAGTCCAAAGGCGAGAATCTTTGTAATATTCTGAACCGCTCATGAACATCACAGCAAAAAGAATTAAAACATTTACAGCCCCTACGTAAATAAGTAGTTGCGCAGCAGCTACAAAATAAGAATTCAATAGAATATAGAATAAGGATATACAAACAAGAACCAATCCTAACGAAAAGGCAGAATAAATTGGATTGGGAAGTAATACCACCCCTAGACCTCCTAAGATCAGACCCGATCCCAGAAAGACTAAAAGAAAATCATGCATTGGCCCAGGTAAATCCATTAAAAAAAAAATCGAAATATTTCATGATTTTATTGACCTGACCAGGAAAAAAGAAGTAACTCCATTTTTTTATGTTTATGATCCCTCTTAACTTAAACTTAATTTAAATTAAATTAAATGAAATTTGAATAGGTGCGGGTGGGTTGATGTATATAGTGTTATTGGAGCCCTATCATTCAATATCTGGAAGAATTGTTTGAAAATATATATTACTCTAATATAGAAAATATAGAAATAGATTTTGAATCCAAATTCAATATTAAATGACAAGTTTAATTTTGGATTGATCAAGGAAAGCCTTATTTTTATAGATCCAAACCAAACCTTAATTTCATTTATTTTATTTTTATTATTATTATATATTATATTATTATTATATTAATATTATTAATTAAAATTATATTAATATTATTAATTAAATAATAAATAATTAATTTAAATAATAAATAATTAATTTTGTTAAATAATTAATTTGGAATTGAATTGTTAATTGGGGAGTTTTTTGAATTGAGAGGTTTAACTATTTTTATTTGAGGCGAATTCGAAATTGTGCGAATTGTGTAATCATCAATTACTGACGTTGGTAACCGACCCAAAGCAATTTGATTATAATTCAATTCGTGACGATCATAACTCGAAAGTTCGTATTCTTCAGTCATTGATAAACAATTTGTTGGACAATACTCAACGCAATTACCACAAAATATACAGATTCCAAAATCAATACTGTAATTAAACAACCGTTTC